TATATATTATTTTGTGTGATTGTGTAATAATATACACATAAAAATATAGTGAATAAATATTTGTACAGCTAGGCACATGTGGGTAATTAGAGTACGTTGATGGCAAGTCAGTCCTGCTTTTGGGGTTTGACAAGAAATATAAGGCTTGTCCGGCGTAAGGGGGTAGGGGGTTTGTCGATAATAAACGTTTAATGTACCAATTTGATTGTTGTAGGTGAACAAGGCCGGGTCCTGTGAAGCACTCCTTATGTGCGTGGTACGGGCCATGTACTGTATCCAGGGTATGTCATTATATCATTCACTATTTATTATTCTCGAACAGGCCAATGAATGTTCCACCTTATTTGTCTTTTCTGAAGGAGCTTTGCATGTCGGTGAATGGAGACCCAAATAAAAATAACCAAATGTTGGTGGGGTTCTTGGCATGTGGGGTCACGGGCCTATGGTACTTCTAACATTAATCAGATGCCAGTGGTGACTTATCGTGGGAATGGCCATTAATGGACCTGAAATAGGAGCCAGATGCCAGTAATAGTTCAGTTATATAACCTCACAATCATTGTCCCTCATCTCATTAACACCATGTTCTAGACAAATAGGAATGCTCGGTTCTTACTGCATATCATGGTTTCAGGAAATGGCGTGTTAGTGCACATAGAGAAAATGGTGTACGTCATTTAATGGTAGATGAAACATTCTGGTATGGTGGCTAGAAATTAATGTGGATTAAACATAGCATGTCTTATGTACTTAAACAATCTAATGTACGTGAAAGCATCATATGTATGGTGACTAGAAGTCAATGTGGATTAAACATAGTGTGGTCAGAGAATAGTTTAATGTAGAATCTTAGCTTTGGGAGTTAAGGGTGAGAGTTGAATTCTCTTTTCTCTGAGGGGGCGCTAGGAAGGATTTTAACCTTCGATCTTCGGTTTACAAGACCGGTGCTTTGATGTCTAAGCTACTAGGGCAGTTTCAGTTTAAGGCTTTGTTTTCTAGTAAGCCAGTCAGAGGGAGGGCGATTAGAAATAGGGCGAAATAGACTGTGGAAGCTACCTGTCCAATTAAGACGAATGGGTGTTCGACTGGCTGGCCTCCAATTCATGTGAGTACTAGTATGTCGGCCACTAGGGTCCAGAATAGAATTTGAGAAAGGGGTCGGAATGTGTTTCCTCGTTGTTTAGAGGTGTGGAGTATTGGCACTAATATTAGGACTAGGATAGAGAATAGAAGGGCTAGAACCCCACCTAGTTTGTTTGGGATGGATCGGAGAATGGCGTAGGCGAAGAGAAAGTATCATTCGGGTTTGATGTGTGGGGGAGTGACAAGGGGATTGGCGGGTGTGAAGTTGTCTGGGTCGCCCAGGAGGTTGGGGGAGAATAGTGCTACGGAGGTGAGTCCAACTAGCATTAGGATGAATCCTAACAAGTCTTTGTATGAGAAGTACGGGTGGAATGTTACTTTGTCTGCGTCTGAGTTTAATCCTGTTGGGTTGTTTGATCCTGTTTGGTGTAGAAATAGGAGGTGAATTATGCTAGCTCCGGCGATTACGAATGGTAGAAGAAAGTGAAAGGCGAAAAATCGGGTAAGGGTGGCGTTGTCTACTGAAAAGCCGCCTCAGATTCATTGTACTAGTGTGTCGCCGATGTACGGGAAGGCGGAAAGGAGGTTGGTGATGACGGTTGCCCCTCAAAATGATATCTGTCCTCAGGGCAGTACATATCCTACGAAGGCGGTTATTATGGTGAGAAGCAGGAGGATTACTCCGATGTTTCAGGTTTCTTTTTGGAGGTATGAACCGTAGTACATGCCTCGTGCTACATGGAGGTACAAGCAGATAAAGAAGAAGGAGGCCCCGTTTGCATGAATATTTCGGATTAGTCACCCGTAATTTACATCTCGGCAGATGTGGGCGACAGAGGAGAAGGCTGTTGAAATGTCAGCTGTGTAGTGTATTGCAAGAAATAGTCCTGTTAGGATTTGTGTGATAAGGCAGAGGCCTAGGAGTGAGCCAAAATTTCATCACACGGAGATGTTGGAGGGTGTGGGGAGGTCAATAAATGCTCCATTAATAATTTTAAGTAGTGGGTGTGTTTTTCGGATGTTTGCCATTAGGTTTTTATAGTTGAATTAACAACGGTGGTTTTTCAAGTCATTGGTCTTGGTTAGAGTCCGAGTAAAAATTATGTTTTATTTTACTTTTTTAGTTTTAATTGGGTTAGTTTTAGGTTTGGTGGGGGTAGCTTCGAATCCTGCTCCTTATTTCGCGGCCTTGGGGTTGGTTGTGGCTGCTGCGGTGGGGTGTGGTATTTTGGTTGGGCATGGTGGATCTTTTCTTTCTTTAGTTTTATTTTTGATCTATCTTGGTGGGATGCTGGTGGTGTTTGCTTATTCTGCGGCGTTAGCTGCAGAGCCATATCCTGAGACATGGGGGGATTGGTCAGTGTTGTTTTATGTCGTGGTTTACATTGCGGGGGTTTTGGTTGTGGGTGGTTTGGTGGGGGGTGATTGGTATTCGTATTCTTGGGTAGTTGTTGATGAGCTTAAGGATCTGTCCTTGCTTCGGGGGGATTTTAGTGGGGTGGCACTTATGTACTCTTTAGGGGGAGCGATGTTAGTGGTGTCGGGGTGGGTATTGTTGCTGACTTTGTTTGTGGTGCTGGAGCTCACTCGGGGGCTCAGTCGGGGGGCTCTTCGTGCTGTTTAGATTAGTGTGATGAGGAGGATTGATAGTGTGGTGGTCAGGAAGAAGATTGTAAGGTATGTTTTGATCAAACCTTGTTGAATGCTGTTTGTGGCTTTAATTAGTGGGATTTGGCTAGTTGTAATTCCTTTTGGTCCCACTTTTTCTAGTCATGTTTGGTCGACTAGGTGGGTTGCTATGGTTTGTCCTAGGCTCAGTTTGATTTTTGGGGCTAGGCGATGAATAATTGATGGGAAGTATCCTAGCATGTTGGAGAAGTTGTGTAGTGGAATTGTGGGGGTAATTTTTAGTTGTTTGTTTGTTAGGCTTGTTAGTTCCAGGGCTATGAGTAATCCTAGGGCCGTTACTAGTAGTGCGGATAGTTTAAGGGTTATGGGTATGGTTATAATTGGTGTTTTTGCTGGTAAAAAGTTGGAGGTGATAAATAGTCCGGCCAGGATGCTTCCTCAGGCAAGTCGTTTGATTGGGTTAATTACTGTTGGGTTGTTTTCGTTGAGGGGTGATAGGGGGAGGAATCGGGGGGAGCCCATAGAGGCGAAGAAGATAACTCGGAAGCTGTATACGGCTGTGAAGGAGGTGGCAATGAGAGTTAGGGTTAGGGCTCAGGCGTTCAGGTGTGATGTGTTCAGGGCTTCAATGATGGCGTCTTTTGAGAAAAACCCGGAGAGAAATGGTATTCCGGTTAGGGCTAGACTGCCAATGGTGAGGCAGGTGGAGGTGAGTGGAAGCATGGTGTGGAGGCCCCCTATTTTTCGGATGTCTTGTTCATCATTAAGGCTGTGGATGATGGACCCGGAGCATAGGAACAGTATTGCTTTAAAGAATGCGTGGGTACAGATGTGTAGGAAGGCTAGTTGGGGTTGGTTTAGGCCGATGGTGACCATCATTAGGCCTAGCTGGCTGGATGTGGAAAAGGCTACGATTTTTTTGATATCATTTTGTGTTAGGGCACAGGCAGCGGTGAATAAGGTGGTTGTAGCTCCAAGGCAGAGGCAGGTTGTTAGGGCGATTTGGTTATGTTCCATTAGGGGGTGGAGTCGGATGAGTAGGAAGATGCCGGCCACGACCATGGTGCTAGAGTGTAGTAGGGCAGAGACCGGTGTTGGACCTTCTATTGCTGAGGGGAGTCAGGGGTGGAGGCCGAATTGGGCTGATTTTCCTGTGGCGGCTAGGATTAAGCCCATGAGTGGTAGGGTTGCTTGGTTGTCTTGGGAGGAGGCGAATATTTGTTGGATTTCCCAGGTGTTTATGTTTATTGCAAATCATGCTATGCTTAAAATTAGTCCAATATCTCCCACCCGGTTGTAAATAACTGCTTGTAAGGCGGCGGTGTTGGCGTCCGCGCGTCCGTATCATCACCCGATTAATAGGAAAGATATAATGCCCACTCCCTCTCAGCCGATAAACAGTTGAAATATGTTGTTGGCTGTGACTAGGGTAATTATGGCAATCAGAAATAGGAGCAGATATTTGAAGAATCGGTTTATGTTGGGGTCTGAGTGTATGTATCATGAGGCAAATTCTAAAATTGATCAAGTTACGTAGAGGGCTACGGGTGTGAAGATAATTGAGTATTGGTCAAATTTGAAGCTGATGTTAATGTCAAAGGTGGCAATATTTATTCAATGTCAGTTAGTAGTAATGACTTCCATGCCTTGGTCAAAGAATACTGCAAGGGGGAGTAGGCTGGCATAGAAGGCTGTTTGAACTGCGGTTTTGACATGGGTGGTTGCCCATTTTTTGTTGAGAGGGCTGGGGTTGAGGGATACGATAAGGGGGTATGTTAGAAGAATGAAAATGACTAGGAGGGTTGAGCTAAAGATGAGTGTTGGTGAATGCATAGCTTCTACTTGGAGTTGCACCAAGAGTTTTTGGTTCCTAAGACCAACGGATGAACTATTATCCTTTAAAAGCCGAGTGACCCATGGATTTGAACCATGGTGCTGAAGAATTAGCAGTTCTTAGTGCCCCCGGCTTCTCTCGGTGAACAAGGAGGATTTAGCTCCCATCTTTAGAACCACAATCTAATATTTTGTTTAAACTATGTTTACAGAAACATCAGCCTCACATGAGCTCTGGCTTTAGCATTAGTAGAATAATGGGGATAAGATGTAGTGCTATGAGTAGGTGTTCTCGTGTGTGTGACGGTTCAACTGCCATGATTAAGGYGGGTACTGGGCCTCGTTGTGTTATTAGATACATGTAGAGGGAGTAGCTGGCGGTAATGAGGGTTCCCCCTCCTGTGAGGATAATTGTTCAGTTTGATCAGTTGAATATTGAGGTAATAATGACTAGTTCTCCTATTAGGTTGGGGAGGGGAGGGAGGGCTAGGTTGGCTAGGTTGGCGATAAATCATCATGTGGCTATTAGGGGGAGTACGGCTTGTATTCCTCGTGCAAGAAGCAGGGTTCGGCTATGAAGGCGTTCATAGTTAGTGTTTGCTAAACAGAATAATGCGGAGGATGCTAGGCCGTGTGCGATTATCAGAATAATGGCTCCGGTGAAGCCCCAGGGGGTTTGAATGAGGATTCCTGCTACTACCAGTCCTATGTGGCTTACTGATGAATATGCAATTAGGGATTTTAGGTCTGTTTGTCGCAGACAAATTGATCCGGTCATAATAATACCCCATAAAGCTAGGATAATAAATGGGTACGCGAGATTTTTGGATGTTGGTTCTAGCATAATAATCATTCGTATTATGCCGTAGCCGCCAAGTTTTAATAGTACGGCGGCCAGGACTATGGATCCTGCAACTGGGGCCTCTACGTGTGCTTTTGGGAGTCAGAGGTGGGCCCCGTATAGGGGTATTTTCACTAGGAAGGCGATTAAGCAGGCCGCCCATCAGATTTTGTCGGCTCAAGTGCATAGTGGGGCGGGTTGTATATATTGAATAATTAATATTGAAAGGGAGCCTAGTTCTTTTTGCAGGATTAGTAGGGCAACTAGCAGAGGGAGGGATCCGGCTAGGGTGTAGAATAGAAAATAGGTGCCTGCGTTAAGTCGTTCAGTTTGGTTTCCCCATCGTGTAATAATAATTAGGGTTGGGATTAGTGTGGCTTCAAACATGATATAAAACAGGATAATCTCGGTGGCCCCAAAGGCTAGAATTAGGAATAGTTGGAGGGATACTAGTAGGGTGATGTAGGTTCGTTGGCGGCTGATTGGTTCTGGGGAGATGTGGTTTTGGCTTGCTAGAATTATTAAGGGGAGAAGTCAGCATGTCAAGACGAGTAGGGGCGTGGAGAGCGGGTCTGTGCCCAGGTAGGGGTTTGAGGAGGTTCAACCGGTTTCTGAGTTTCAGTTAAGTAGAGTCAGGCTTGCGGTGGCAATGACTAGGGCTTGGGCTGTTGTTGTGGTTCAAAGTCATTTTGGGGCTACAAGTCAGGTCGTTGGAAATAGCATTAGTGTTGGGATTAAAATTTTTAGCATTGTAGGAGATTTAGATTTTGGAGGTGGTCTGTGCCGTGTGTACGCGTGGTAGCTACAAGGAGGGCCAAGCCTGCTCCGGCTTCACATGCCGAGAATGCTAGTAGCAGTATTGGGGCGGTGGCGTAGGTGGTGGATTCTAGTTGAAGGGATCAGAGGGAGAGGGCGATAAATAAAGATAATATCATTCCTTCTAGGCAGAGAAGGGCGGAGAGGAGGTGGGTTCGGTGGAAGGTTAATCCTATTAGTCCTAACATGAAGGCGGAGCTGAAGCTGAAGTGTACAGGGGTCATAAGACGACTATGGACTTGCACCATAATTAGTTGAGCCGAAATCAGCGGTCTTGCTTTGGACTAGTCATCTATTCGGCTCATTCAAGCCCCCCTTGGGTTCATTCATAAATGAGGCCCAGGGTTAATAGGATTAAAATGGTTGTTGCTCAAAGTAGGGCGGCGGTGGGAGAGGCTAGTTGATCTCCCCATGGTAGGGGGAGTAATAGTGCAATTTCTAAGTCGAATAGGAGGAATAAGATTGCTACTAAGAAAAATCGCAGTGAAAAAGGAAGGCGGGCAGATCCGAGGGGGTCAAAGCCGCACTCATAGGGGGAGAGTTTTTCGGAGTCAGGGTTTATTTGTGGTAACCAGAATGCAACGACTGCTAGGATGCAGGATAGGGTGACTGCAATTGCTAGGACTGCTATAATTAGGTTCATTACCTTTCCTTGGATTTTAACCAAGGCTAAATGATTGGAAGTCACTTGTACTAAATGTTGATACTAGAAAGGTTATGATCCTCATCAATAAATAGAGACGTATAGGAATAGTCAAACTACGTCTACGAAGTGTCAGTATCATGCGGCGGCTTCAAATCCAAAGTGGTGCTCAGATGTGAAGTGATATTGGATTTGTCGGAGAAGGCAGACCGCTAGGAAGGTGGAGCCGATGATGACGTGAAGTCCGTGGAACCCGGTTGCGACAAAGAAGGTGGAGCCGTATACCCCATCGGCGATGGTAAACGGAGCTTCGTAGTATTCTATCGCTTGAAGGGCTGTGAAGTAAAATCCTAATAGGATTGTTAGGGCTAGTGCTTGAATGGTTTGTTTGCGTTCGCGCTCTATGATGCTGTGGTGGGCTCAGGTGACTGTGACGCCGGAGGCTAACAGTACTGCTGTATTAAGTAGTGGTACTTCAAAGGGGTCTAAGGTAATAATGCCAGTTGGGGGTCAGCATCCGCCTAGTTCTGGTGTCGGGGCTAGGCTCGCGTGGTAAAATGCTCAGAAAAAGCCTAGGAAAAAGAAAACTTCTGAGGTGATAAATAGAATTATTCCATATCGAAGTCCTTTTTGGACAGGGGGCGTGTGGTGTCCTTGAAATGTGCCCTCTCGAATAATATCTCGTCATCATTGATATATGGTTAGGAGAAGCAGGGTAAGTCCTATTGTTATAAGTACTGTGGAGTTAAAGTGGAATCAGACTGCAAGTCCCGATGTTATCAGGAGGGCAGCTACTGCGCCGGTCAGGGGTCAGGGGCTGGGGTCGACCATGTGATATGCGTGTGCTTGGCGGGCCATTAAACGTTTTCTTGTAGGTAGAGACTTAGTAGAAGAACAAATACGTATGCTTGAATTATTGCTACGGCTACTTCTAGCAGGGTTAGTAGAAATAGCACTGTTGATGTTAAAATAGCTACGGCCGGTATTATTGGAAGGAGTACGAAGGCGGCAGTGGCAATTAGTTGAATTAATAGATGACCTGCAGTTAGGTTTGCCGTGAGTCGAACGCCTAGTGCTAGGGGGCGGATGAATAGGCTAATTGTCTCGATAATAATTAAGACTGGGATGAGGGGAACGGGGGTCCCTTCTGGCAGCAGGTGGCCTAGGGCGGCGGTGGGTTGGTTTCGTATGCCAATAATTACGGTAGCTAGCCATAGGGGGACGGCGAGTCCCATGTTGAGGGAGAGTTGAGTTGTAGGGGTGAAGGTGTAGGGGAGGAGGCCGAGCAGGTTGAGTGTGATTAAGAGCAGCATTAGGGCTGTTAACAGAACAGCTCATTTGTGCCCGGCGAGATTGATGGGTAATATTAGTTGTTGTGTAAAGCGGTTAATGAATCAACCTTGGAGGGTCAAGAGGCGGTTGTTTAGCCATCGGTTAGTGGGGGTGGGGATGAGTACTCATGGAAGGCTGAGTGCTAGAGCAATTAAGGGGATTCCCAGGTGTGTGGGGCTCATGAATTGGTCAAAAAAGCTTAGGATCATGGTCAGGTTCAGGGTTCAGGTTTAATCTTTTCTGCATTTTTGTGGGTGGGTTCATTTGTGAAGGCATGGCCTAGCACTTTGGGTGGTAGAACAATTAGGAAAATAAGTCATGAGAAGACTAAAATTATAAATCATGGGCTGGGGTTCAGTTGGGGCATGTCACTAAGGGTGGTTGGGGGTCACCAATCTTTAGCTTAAAAGGCTAACGCTATTCCCTATTTAGCTTCTTAGTGAGGATTCTTCTAGTATTAATGAAGATCAGTTTTCAAAGTGTTCTAGGGGGACTGCTTCGACTACAATTGGCATGAAGCTGTGGTTAGCTCCGCAGATTTCAGAACATTGGCCATAATAAACCCCCGGTCGTGAGGTAATAAAGGCTGTTTGGTTTAGGCGTCCGGGCACTGCGTCTATTTTGATGCCCAGGGCTGGCACCGCTCAGGAGTGGAGTACGTCTTCTGCGGAGACTAGAACTCGAATTGGGGATTCTATGGGCACCACCATTCGATGGTCTGCTTCTAGGAGTCGGAACTGTCCTGGGGCGAGGTCTTGTGTGGGGATTATGTAGGAGTCGAAGCCCAGGTCTTCATAGTCCGTATATTCATAACTTCAGTATCATTGGTGTCCTATAGCTTTGATTGTCAGGTGGGGGTCATTAATCTCGTCTATTAGGTAAAGAATCCGAAGAGAAGGCAGGGCAATTAAGATTAAAATTACTGCTGGGAGTACTGTTCATACAATTTCAATTTCTTGGGAGTCCAGTACATATTTGTTTGTTAGTTTAGTTGACACCATGGCCACAATAATGTAAAGTACTAGAGTGCTGATTAGGAAGACAATCATTAGTGTGTGGTCATGGAAGTGGAGAAGTTCTTCTATTACAGGTGAGGCCGCGTCTTGGAATCCTAATTGTGATGGATGAGCCATTTAGTCCTTGGACTTAAGGCACGCAGGCCTTTAACCTGCAACTCTGCCTTGACAAGGCAGTGTTATAGCAATTTTACTAGTGTCTCATGGGAATAAGAAAGTGGCAGAGCGGTTATGCGGCTGGCTTGAAACCAGCAAATGGGGGTTCGATTCCTTCCTTTCTCGTGGCCGGTTAGCTGGTTGATTGCACTTGCACAAAGGCAGGCTCTTCATAGGTGTGATATGGGGGTGGGCAGCCGTGAAGTCACTCTACATTTGTGGTTGTTAGTTCGACTGACATAACTTCTCGTTTAGCTGCGAATGCTTCTCATAGAATGAATAGGAATATAATCACAGCAACTAATGAGATTAGTGAGCCGATTGAGGAGACGGTGTTTCATAGGGCATATGCGTCTGGGTAGTCTGAGTATCGGCGAGGCATTCCTGCGAGGCCTAGGAAGTGCTGGGGGAAGAATGTTAAATTGACACCTACAAATATTACAGCAAAGTGGATTTTGGATCAGGTGCCGTGTAGTGTATAACCTGTGAAAAGCGGGAATCAATGTACGAAGGCTCCTATAATGGCGAACACAGCCCCCATTGATAATACATAGTGAAAATGTGCTACAACGTAGTAGGTGTCGTGAAGTACAATGTCTAGAGACGAGTTGGCTAAGACAATTCCCGTTAAGCCTCCCACTGTGAATAGGAAAATAAAGCCTAAGGCTCAAAGTAGGGGGGTATCTCATTTAATTGAGCCACCATGAAGGGTGGCCAATCAGCTAAAGACTTTGACACCTGTGGGGATGGCAATAATTATTGTGGCGGAGGTAAAGTAGGCCCGTGTGTCTACGTCCATTCCAACTGTAAACATGTGATGAGCTCATACGATAAAGCCTAGTAGTCCAATGGCCATCATAGCCCATACTATTCCTATGTAGCCAAAAGGTTCCTTTTTGCCGGCATAGTATGCTACAATGTGGGAGATCATGCCGAATCCCGGTAGAATTAGAATATACACTTCTGGGTGGCCAAAGAATCAAAATAGGTGTTGGTAGAGGATGGGGTCTCCTCCTCCGGCTGGGTCAAAGAAGGTGGTGTTTAAATTTCGGTCTGTTAGGAGCATTGTGATTCCTGCAGCTAGCACTGGTAGTGATAGTAGGAGAAGTACGGCTGTGACTAATACAGATCACACAAACAGGGGTGTCTGGTATTGGGATACTGCGGGGGGTTTCATGTTAATAATTGTGGTAATAAAATTAATAGCCCCCAAAATGGACGAAACCCCGGCCAAATGGAGGGAGAAAATGGTTAGGTCTACAGAGGCTCCTGCGTGGGCCAGGTTTCCTGCCAGCGGAGGGTAGACAGTTCATCCTGTGCCGGCTCCGGCCTCTACTCCAGAGGAGGCCAAAAGGAGTAGGAAGGATGGGGGTAGGAGTCAGAAGCTCATATTGTTCATGCGAGGAAAGGCCATGTCTGGGGCTCCAATTATTAGGGGGACTAGTCAGTTTCCGAATCCGCCAATTATGATGGGCATTACTATAAAGAAAATCATGACAAAGGCGTGGGCTGTGACGATAACATTGTAGATCTGATCATCGCCAAGCAGGGCACCGGGTTGGCTCAGTTCGGCACGGATCAGAAGGCTGAGGGCTGTGCCGACTATGCCTGCTCAGGCACCAAATACTAAATACAGGGTGCCAATATCTTTGTGGTTAGTAGAAAAGAATCAACGGGTGATTGCCACAGGTAAGATGGCTGAGCGTTTAAGCGGTGGGTTGTAGCCCCATGCACAGAGGTTAAAGTCCCCTTCTTACCAAGTCCCGTGGTGAAGATCACATCAGATTGCAAACCTGAGGACGCGGGCTCGTCGCCTGCCGGGACTTTCTCCCGCCTCCTTCCCGCTATGGCGGGAGGAAGTAGATGAATGCTCGCTGGATAGGGCACTTAGCTGTTAACTAAGATTTTGTAGGATCGAGGCCTTCTCATCTAGTAAGGCTTTAGCTTAATTAAAGTATCTGGGTTGCATTCAGAAGATGTGGGGTAATATCCTGCAAGTCTTAAACAGGGACTAGGAGATTTTCACTCCTGCTTAAAGCTTTGAAGGCTTTTGGTCTAGATTGCTATCCTAAGTCCCTATGTTGTTAGGGCTATAATTGCTGGTGTGACGGGTAACAGGGTCAGTGCTAGTGTGGTGGTAATTGATAGGGTTATGGTGGTTTGGGATGATTTTTGTCGTCATGTTGAGGTGTTGTTGTTGGTGTTGGGGGCAATTGTTAGGGTTATTGCATAACATATTCGTAGGTAGAAGAATAGGCTGAGTAGGGCGGCTAAGGCTATGATTGATGCTGTGAGGGGGAGGTCTTGCTTGGTTAGCTCTTGGAGGATGAGCCATTTGGGTATGAATCCTGTTAGTGGGGGGAGGCCCCCTAGGGAAAGTAGTGTTATTATTGCTATTGTGGTTATTATGGGGGTTTTTGATCAAGTGAGAGTCAGTGTATTTAGTTTTGTGGAGGCCACATTTTTGAATGTTAGGAAGGTCGCAGTGGTTATAGTAATATATAGGATTAGGTTTAGGATGGCAAGGTTTGGGGAATATTGTATGACAATTATTATTCAGCCTAGGTGGGCGATTGATGAGTATGCTAGGATTTTTCGCAGCTGCGTTTGGTTTAGGCCGCCTCATCCGCCAATGATGGTGGAGGCTAGGCCTAGCGCAATTACTAGAGTTGGGTTTATTATCGGGCTGATTTGATAAATTAGGGCAAATGGGGCTAGTTTTTGTCAGGTCGAAAGGATAAGACCTGTGGTGAGGTCGAGGCCTTGCAGTACTTCTGGGAGTCAGTAATGGACGGGGGCGAGTCCAATTTTTAGGGCCAGGGCTATGGTAATTAGGACTAGGGCTGTGGGGTTGGATATTTCTTGGATATTTCACTCTCCTGTTGTTCAAGCGTTGGTGGTACTGGCAAATAGAATTATAGCTGCGGCTGTTGCTTGGGTGAGAAAGTATTTAGTTGTGGCTTCAACCGCTCGAGGGTGATGTTGTTGTGCCATTAGGGGGATGATGGCTAGTGTACTGATCTCTAGGCCTATTCATGCTAGAAGTCAGTGGGAGCTTGCAAATGTTAGGGTAGTTCCAATTCCTAGGCTTGAAAGCAGGATGGCAAGTACGTAGGGGTTCATTAGTAAAGGAAGGATTTTAACCAACATGTTTGGGGTATGGGCCCAAAAGCTTTAATTAGCTGACTTTACTAGGAAGTGGTGTAGTGGAAGCACCAAGAGTTTTGATCTCTTGAGGATGGGTTCGAGCCCCTTCTTTCTAAGGAAGCGAGGGGACTTGAACCCCTATTATCCACTCTATCAAAGTGGCCCTTGACCTTCAGGCACGATTCCTATATTGTGCTAGATTTGTGGTGGTAGTCCAGCAGAGGCAATTGGTAGGGAGACATGCCATAATACAAGGGCTAGGGTAATGGGGAGGAAGTTTTTTCATACTAGGTGTATTAGCTGGTCGTATCGGAATCGTGGATATGAGGCTCGTACTCATAAAAATAATATTGATAACATTGAGGCTTTAACTATGAGGTTAAGTGCTGTTATTTCAGGTAGTATTGGGTTGTGGTAGGCTCCTAGGAATAGGATTGTGGAAAGGGTATTTATCAGGAGGATGTTGGCGTATTCAGCTAAGAAAAATAGGGCGAAGGGTCCTCCTGCATATTCTACGTTGAAGCCGGAGACTAGTTCTGATTCCCCTTCTGTGAGGTCGAATGGGGCTCGGTTTGTTTCGGCGAGGGTAGAGATGTATCATATTGCTGCAAGGGGTCAGCCTGGGGCTAGCAGTCAAATTGCCTCTTGTGTAATGTTGAAGGTGTGGAGGGTAAAGTTGCCAGTGAAGATAATTATACATAAGAGGATTAAGCCAAGGCTTACTTCATAGGAGATTGTTTGTGCTACCGCTCGAAGTGCCCCGATTAGGGCGTATTTTGAATTGGAGGCTCAGCCGGAGCCTAAGATTGAGTATACGGCTAGACTGGATAGGGCCAGGATAAATAGGATGCCTAGGTTGAGGTCTGCGATTGGGTAGGGCATTGGTAGTGGTATTCACAGGGTGAGGGCCAAGGTTAGTGCCATGATGGGGGTTGCTAAAAATAAAAATGGGGAGGCTGTGGTGGGGCGTACAGGTTCTTTAATAAATAGTTTGATACCATCAGCGATGGGTTGTAGAAGGCCGTAGGGTCCAACGATGTTTGGGCCTTTTCGTAGTTGCATATAGCCTAGTACTTTTCGCTCGATGAGGGTTAAAAATGCTACTGCTAGCAGGATCGGAACGATGTATGCTAGTGGGTTGATTAGGTAGATTAGTAGGTGAGAGGTCATAGCTAAGAAGAGGATTTGAACCTCTGTTGGAAAGGGCTTAGGCCTTTTGCAATTACCAAGCTCTGCCATCTTAGCTTGCCCTATTCTAGGGGGGAGGTTTGTGCCCCTTTACCTATTTTAGTTGTTTTCATTAGGTTGGGGTGGGGCATACTTGTAGCATTGGCTCCAGTCTTCCGGTCCTTTCGTACTAGGAAGGGTCACTGCATAGATAGAAACTGACCTGGATTACTCCGGTCTGAACTCAGATCACGTAGGACTTTAATCGTTGAACAAACGAACCCTTAATAGCGGCTGCACCATTAGGATGTCCTGATCCAACATCGAGGTCGTAAACCCTTTCGTCGATATGGACTCTTAGAAAGGATTGCGCTGTTATCCCTAGGGTAACTTGGTTCGTTGATCAGGCTTGTAGCCTGGGTCATTGTTCGTCAGATGTTCTGTTGCTTTGGGCTGTCGCCCTAGGTTTTAGGGGCAGTGCCCCCGTCGACATGGAGGCTATTTTGTCCTCCGTGGTCGCCCCAACCGAAAACATTAGGATCAGGGTGCTATTATGCTTTTAGCTGTTATTTCCGTGGGTGGTTGGCTTGATAGCATAGTTGATCTTGTGTTTTAAGCTCCATAGGGTCTTCTCGTCTTATGGGGTTATGCTCGCCTCTGCACGAGCAGGTCAATTTCACTGACTGGAAAAAGGAGACAGTTGAGCCCTCGTTATGCCATTCATACAGGTCTTCATTTAAAAGACAAGTGATTACGCTACCTTCGCACGGTCAAAATACCGCGGCCGTTAAACTTTTGGTCACAGGGCAGGCGGGACCTCTAATACATTGGTTTGCAAGAGGCGATGTTTTTGGTAAACAGGCGAGGCTCGTGTTTGCCGAGTTCCTTCTTTTTCTTTTAGTCTTTCCTTGGTGGTGCACTCCTGTGTTGGGTTAACGGTTGTGTTTTACAGGGTTTTCTTGATTTCTATTATTATTCTGTACTTCCCTCTTTGGTTGGGTCCGTTATTTGTCAGTGGTGGGTCCGATCTGACTTACACGTGTGCTTGGAGAAGGTCGTGCCTTCTTGTTACTAATTTTAGCATTATTGCTTCTATAGTTGTATAGAGTGGCTCTGTAGGTTTAGGGGATTGTGATTGTTTTATCGGGATAATAGGGTGGGGTTTTGTCTGAGCTTTAACGCTTTCTGTGCAGGTGGCTGCTTTTAGGCCCACTGAAACAAAGTCCCTTTGATTTAATGTGATCTTTATCCGCCTGTTAAGGTTGTGTTCTTTTTCAAGAGAGCTGTACCTCTCTTGAATAACTCTTAAGGTTTTCTTGATGTCTTTGTTGGTAGTGACCCGGGTGACAGTAGAAGCCTTGAGGCTGAACTAATATTCATTTCCTGAGCAACCAGCTATTACTAGGCTCGTTAGGTTTGTCGCCTCTACTCGGAGATCTTCCCACTCTTTTGCCACAGAGACGGGTTTGCCCTATTAGGCTGTCTCGGAGTAGCTCGTCTAGTTTCGGGGGGTCAGACTAAAGTTCTCTTCGCCTGATAAGAACTGGCTAAATCATGATGCAAAAGGTACAAGTTTTAATCTTTGCTTTTTATTGCTTTAACAAGTTGTTTCATTTTCTCTTTCAGCTTTCCCTTGCGGTACTTTCTCTATTGCGCTGCTTTATCCTTTTCTATCGCCTATACTGGGGAGATTAAATGGTTTGTTTGTTTTTTTTGATCTTATGGGGGGTTATATATAAATATTCATTTGTGATGTGTGGGGTGAGGCTAGCTATTTAGCTCAAAATGATCTGATTTGCACAGATGTCCCCTCGGTGTAAGGGAGGTGCTTTTCTATTGAGCTACATTTTGGTTGTTCCAAGTGCACCTTCCGGTACACTTACCATGTTACGACTTGCCTCCTCTTGTTTGGGCTATAGGTTTATATATTTGGGGTGTTCCTTTGAGGAGAGTGACGGGCGGTGTGTGCGCGCCCCATAGCCGGCTTCAAAAGAATTTTCTATTTTCTTTTTACTGCTAAATCCACCTTCAACCACTGGTTTCACAGTGTTATTCGTGTATTTTCTGTGTCAGAAAATGTAGCCCATTTCTTTCCACTTCATTCGCTACACCTCGACCTGACGTTTTTGGGTGTGCCATTTTTGCTTACTATTAGTCTTTCACAGGGTAAGCTGACGACGGCGGTATATAGGCGGTAATGACAAGAAGTGGTGAGGTTTAACGGGGATTATCGGTTCTAGAACAGGCTCCTCTAGGTGGGTCTGGGGCACCGCCAAGTCCTTTGGGTTTTAAGCTAGCGCTCGTAGTACCCTGGCGGGCAATATGTGTAATTTATCACCAAAGTTTATGACTGAGCATAGTGGGGTATCTAATCCCAGTTTGTGTCTCAGTTGTCGTGGGTTCAAGGGGTCCTTGTTGGGTAGAGCTACCTTCGTGGTTGGGCTTCGGGCCCTCAGGTGCGTATGACAGCTTAGGGGGCTTTTGGCTCTAGTGTAGTGGGTGTCCTTTAATCACGCTTTACGCCGTGGACTATCAGTTGGGGCCTCTCGTATAACCGCGGTGGCTGGCACGAGTTTTACCGGCCCTCTTAACTCTGGCTGAGTCGAGCTTACGCTCATAGCTCAATGTTTATCACTGCTGAGTTCCCTTGGGGGTGTGGCTTAGCAAGGCGTCTTGGGCTGCGGGTGCGTGCCTGATACCTGCTCCTTTTCCCCTATGTGGTTGGGGGATTAAGGGCATTCTCACAGGGGTGCGGAGACTTGCATGTGTAAATTGGGTTAAAATTGATAGTAAGGCCAGGACCAAGCCTTTGTGCCTGCGGAGCTGTTTAGGGCTCATCTTAACATCTTCAGTGTTATGCTTTAGTTAAGCTACGCTAGC